ATTTCGATTCTCCAATTTGGAAAATCACATATTCATTTCTTTCGTATGAACAGAAAAATACGATGACTCAAAGAAGTTCCCTACCGCGAACTTTGTACCGCGCGCATTACTTAGAACAACTAGGAAAATAAGATAAGATAAGCAAGAATAAATAAATATTCGTCGGAATAGCAGAATACTAAATTAAGAAATGCAAAAATGAAGAAAAGGGAACCTAATCTCATCTCCTTCTGTACCATAAAGAAAAGAACCAGAGATTTTTACCCTTTTCTAAAAAGAAGTGCCTCTATTTAGAGATTTATCTACTTAGATGAATAAATCATACTCTATCTATATTATTAACGAATATGTATCCCAACCTATCTCGAGGTATTTGTATCAATACCTATTCGGTAGATCCTTTTTTTTTTTTTCTGTGCCAGGAACCAGATTTGAACTGGTGACACGAGGATTTTCAGTCCTCTGCTCTACCAACTGAGCTATCCTGACCTTTTCTTGTGCATCATCCTAGTAGAGTATTTGTATCTATGTCAATTAAAGGGACTAAAAAATCAATAAAGTATTCAAAATTCCAAATTTGGAAATGGGGGGGGTAGTCCTATGCATTGTGCATGGCTTACTTAATAATACTTAAAAATAGAATTAATAATCGAAGTTCCTTGCCGATACTATATATAATAAAAAAGAAATCTATTCAATGAATAGCATAAGATCCATTGAGTTCTCTTCGCACTCCTTTGTGAAAGAGTAGAATGAGAAAGTTAATGAATCTTAAACCGATTGATAAAAAGAAAAAAAAAGAGGATAAATACTATAGTTAGAGTTAGGGAATAAAAGAGGGTTTGGGGATAGAGGGACTTGAACCCTCACGACTTATAAAGTCGACGGATTTTCCTTTTACTAGAAATTTCATTGTTGTCAGTATTGACATGTAGAATGGGACTCTCTCTTTATCCTCGTCCGATTAATCCACTTTTTAAAAGATCTCAAAACTATGAATTGAAGGATTTGATTATTCAATATTCGATTGGAATGGATTCACAATAATTCTAAAAAAATTAGGAATTTTCTATTTCATAATAATTCCTAATTTCATTCTAAAAAAGAATAAAGAACCTATATTATGATATGGGTTCTGTGATTAATCGTTTGCTATGTCAGTATCTATACGTGTGTATTAGATGTATAAACCCCTTACTTTCTCTAATTTCGAGGGAGTTCCACTACCAACACAACGTAATCAACTCGATTCGTTAGAACAGCTTCCATTGAGTCTCTGCACCTATCCTTTTCCTTTGGATTCTAGTTCGAGAACCACTTGTTTTCTCAAAACACGGATTTGGCTCAGGATTGCCCTTTTTTAATTCCAGGGTTTCTCTGAATTTGGAAGTTACCGCTTAGCAGGTTTCCATACCAAGGCTCAATACAATCAAGTCCGTAGCGTCTACCGATTTCGCCATATCCCCATTTTCCTTTTCTTTGATTGAGACCCAGATTCCTTGTGTAATTTCATCCATCTCTTAGTTTTTTTTTGGAATCGTTGAATTCATTACTCGACGTAGTCTAGCAGTTCGTCTCTATTTGAGAGACCCTGCTCGTTGCAATTCAGAATTGAATTGATTCTATCGTTGATGTATTTGCAATTCAATCCGAATCAATATATCCAAAAGTTTTTCTCTCCCCCCCCCTTACCCCCCCCCCACCTTTCTTTTTTAGAGTATTCAAAATCATACTATAACGCTTGATATTCATTCTTTTTTTTCTAATCAGAATTAGCAATTTCATTTGCTATGATTCTATGTTCTCCTTAGTGAAATATTAATCATTAAATTATTAAGAAATAACAAAAAAAACAAAATATCTCAAAAAATGTCTATAATGATCGAATGAAAATGCCAAGAAATTCGCATTTTCTCTTTATTATATCTTTCATATATATTATTCTTTTCTATGTATTAGATTACTTGTCCGAGCCGTATCAAATTGAAAATATCTGAAATCAAATTCAATATAGAAATTGGAATAGATTTTATTCTATTAGAAAAAATCAATTTGCGAATTAGAGAAATAAAAAGAAAGTTCAATAAATTCTATAATCCTATTTAAGGATATCCTCTAGTTAATAGCTAAGATTACTAGTTAATAGCTAAGATTAATAATTAAGATCTGACATTTTACGGATTTCCTATACTATACATATTTCTATTTGTTACACTATTTCTGTTATGTAAGCCCACTTAGCTCAGAGGTTAGAGCATCGCATTTGTAATGCGAGGGTCATCGGTTCAAATCCGATAGTCGGCTTTTTTCTATATCGATGTTCCATGAACAAGAATCTCTCTTTTTCTCCGAATTAAATGGAGAATCCAGGATCTATTCTGTGGTTCTATCTTACAATTTTGCTAGATACAAAACAATAAAATAAATAATATATATACAAAAAATCCAGATGTTGATGAAATTCCATTTTTTGTGGTACTTTAGTAGATTTTACTCTGTTTATCCTTTAGTTTAATTCAGTTTTAATTTCGATGTATTCTGTAATGTAAATACAATGAAATTAATTGTGTAAAATGAAATTTCAATAAAATAAAAAAGGAGTCTTCATGTCCCGTTATCGAGGACCTCGTTTTAAAAAAATACGCCGTCTGGGAGCTTTACCAGGACTCACTAGAAAAACACCTAAATCCGGAAGTAATCTGAAAAAGAAATTCCATTCTGGGAAAAAAGAGCAATATCGTATTCGTCTTCAAGAAAAACAGAAATTGCGTTTTCATTATGGTCTGACAGAACGGCAATTACTTAGATATGTACATATCGCTGGAAAAGCAAAAAGGTCAACAGGTCAGGTTTTACTACAATTACTTGAAATGCGTTTGGATAATATCCTTTTTCGATTGGGTATGGCTTCAACCATTCCTGAGGCCCGGCAATTAGTTAACCATAGACATATTTTAGTTAATGGTCGTATAGTCGATATACCAAGTTTTCGTTGCAAACCCCGAGATATTATTACTACGAAGGATAACCAAAGATCAAAACGTCTGGTTCAAAATTCTATTGCTTCATCCGACCCGGGGAAATTGCCAAAGCATTTGACGATTGACACATTGCAATATAAAGGACTAGTTAAAAAAATCCTAGATAGGAAGTCGGTCGGTCTCAAAATAAATGAGTTGTTAGTTGTAGAATATTACTCTCGTAAGACTTGAACTTAATAAAAAAAGGAAAGGTTCATAGAATTTTCTTCCCCTTCCCCTTTCCCCGAACTAAATCGACCTAAGGCCTTAATTCGTATTTTCCCATTCAACTAGCAGAAATGGATTAACCCTAGGATCCTTTTTTCTTTTTTGTTCTTTCCTCTATGTGTATTTTACATACCACAGTAATTTACTATAGAGAATTTCTATTAAATAAAGGTATTATTGCTGGAATAAACTGTTATTTGATTTGATACATTGTGATCGTTAACGTTGATGAATTAAGAGAAACGGAAAGAGAGGGATTCGAACCCTCGGTAAACAAAAGTCTACATAGCAGTTCCAATGCTACGCCTTGAACCGCTCGGCCATCTCTCCTACATAATCTTATTATGGAAAATAAACTGAGTGAATAGCGAGTTTTCCTATTCCTGCAGTACAGGTACAACCATAACCGCTCGGGGGTTCCATGGTTCTATTGGAAAAATTCCTTTTCATCTAAGTGGAAGGATCCAGGATTTTTTTACTAGGAATTCCGATCCCTCGAAAAGTTTTAGTTTGGGTTTTCCCAAAACCAAAGAAAAAGAGAATGGAAGAATTTTTCTTATTCCATAATAAAATAAAGGAACCCTAAAATTCTGTTTGCATAAGGTACGCTACGCCATACAATCGAAATCCAAAAAAGGGTATGAGACAATTAATGACTTTGAAAACGCGAAATAGCTGATGAGAGAAGTTATTGTTGAGAAATAGAAAAGTGGAATGAAATCCAATCTTAGTCAAATATTTCATATCTCTTCTTGTCCAAACAGAAGGAAAAGGAGACAATTTGAGCTGAGCGGAAAATCCATACCTCTCTTATCCACTTAGAGCATATATATGGATCGATCGATTTATAAGAATCGAATGTGTTTGTTTTTATGTTATTTTGTGAAGGAATGAAAACAATTCTATATAGAATGGGTTGGGAATTATGCCTAGATCCCGTATAAATGGAAATTTCATTGATAAGACCTCCTCAATTGTAGCCAATATTTTATTGCGAATAATTCCGACAACCTCAGGGGAAAAAAGGGCATTTACTTATTATAGAGATGGTGCGATTTGACTCTTTTTTTTTTTTTTGTTTTTTTTTTAGCCCTACCTACACCTCAGTCTTATGAGAAAGAGAGGGGGTTCGCATAGAGAGAACAAAATTAGTAAAGGAAACCCACGCTTGGAGAAGGTGAGGTGAACTAACAATTCCTTCTGTCGTGTATCCTCGATTGATGCGGCCTCAGATGCTTCAATTGTAGATTTTAGTATTGAGCGAAAGGTTACACCTACAGGATAGGTTCTGTATTACAGGCCAATCCTACTCTACTAGTACCAATAGGCAGCATAGGGGAAAAAAGCACTACACCTAGAAATAGGAATCAACAAGAGAAAAACTTTGTTAGAAATTAGCCCTTTCCTGATCGGTATCAGGGCTGGGAAGAATGGTTGGGATAACAAACAACCATCAGGTTTGTACTTTGGATACCCCTATAACCATCAAAGATCGTTGAAGTGGCTAATTCCTCTAAAAAGGAGGCGTTGAGAACAAAGAAATTCTTGGAGCTATCGTTTTCCTCTAGCATTAATAGAATTCATTGGTGTTAAGAAAAACCTCTTGCGGGAAGGTTGGCTAGAGATTTCTTGGAAAAATACCAGCCCCTTTCGGTCCATAATGAGATGGGACTAATTCTATTTTTATTCTATAGATTTTTTCGCTTAGTACTATGTACAGAAGGGAGGAGCCGTATGAGATGAAAACCTCATGTACGGTTTTGGAACGGAGATTTTTTGAATAGAATGAACGACCGTAACGGATGTTGGCTCAATCCGAAGGAAATTATGCGGAAGCTTTGCAGAATTATTATGAAGCTACGCGACTCGAAATTGATCCCTATGATCGAAGTTATATACTCTATAACATAGGCCTTATACACACAAGCAATGGAGAGCATACAAAGGCTTTGGAATATTATTTCCGGGCACTAGAACGAAACCCCTTCTTACCACAAGCTTTTAATAATATGGCCGTGATCTGTCATTACGTGCGACTATCTCCACTATAGAAAGAAGAAAAAAAAAGAAAGGATCAAATTTTCTAGTATTTACTAGAAAAAGGGCTTTCTACATAGGGATCGTCAAAACAACGATTTTGCCCTATCAGCTGTAGGAAGGAAGGACACTTCACGAGAATCAAAATAGGAAGAAAGTATGGCCTATACTACTACTCTATGGATAAAGTTCCAAAATTGATAGAGAAAGCACCGTAAAGATCCATTAGTGAGCGACTGGGTCGATACAACTAAAAAAAACTGCTTACTTATCCCATGATATGGGGCAAAATTGAGGAATCTGCTTATGTAATAGAGCCGATCCACTAAGGAATTAAGCAGCGGTGTAGTATCAGATCCCAAAGATAGTAAGTTCTTTTTTCTTTCTTATGGGAAAAAGTCTTTTTCAAGGATTCTATAGAAATTTCATATATGAAACCGAGATAGTTACCTTTCAGAAAATTCGAACGAAGGCTATAGGTCTATCTATGCTTCATTCTTCTGAAGGTGGGAGAAAAGATCAAACTGATTATTGATCAAAATTAGGGTTTGAAACTTAGGTAATTAACTTCTTCTGCTTAACCCAAGAAGAAATTGGATCGATTTTTGAGAAATCGAATTCAGTTAAGATAAGGGAAATTAAGATAGCAATTTCTGAGCCGTATGAGGTAGGAAACTCTCAAGTACGGTTCTAGGGGAAGGAACTGCCTATTCCGACCGAGGAGAACAGGCCATTCTACAGGGTGATTCGGAAATTGCGGAAGCTTGGTTTGATCAAGCTGCTGAGTATTGGAAACAAGCTATAGCGCTTACTCCGGGAAATTATATTGAAGCACAGAACTGGTTGAAGATTACGAAGCGCTTTGAATTTGAATAAGACCACTCCCCTTTTTCATAAAATGGGTAGTTTGGTTGTTGATCCATTAATCAAATAAATTAGGTCGGAAGATCGAATCAAGAATTTCATTATATCCCTTTCTTCTACCTTCTATTTTATATGATATTTCATAAGGATAAACGATAGGGATAGGGTCTAGAATAGAAGTAACAAAGCGAATAAAGGGGGACAATCTAAATATTGCTAATATATCAGGACCATCTTATTAATAATTCTAATGAGTTATCTTGGAATTTGGAATCGAATAAAAAAATCTATACTCAAGGAAAGTAGATGTAGATAGGAGCTTATACCCTCAAAAAAAAAAATACACTAGCTTCTTAAATTAAAAAAATATTTTTTTTGTTACGTCGGGAAATAATTTTCCAAGATAAACAATGTCCGTTAGGCACCTAATCCTTATGTCATAATAGATCCGAACACTTGCCTCGGATTGACTTCAATATATAATTGCTCCAGTGAATAACTAAAAAAAATAGAAGGACGATAGATAGTAAAGAAAAGGACTAATCATAATATCTATCTTTCAAAGGTTCACTAAAAAGACAGTTGGCGGGTCTCTTTGTATGTCTTGTCCGGAAAGAGGAGGACTTAATGATTATTCGTTCGCCGGAACCAGAAGTAAAAATTGTTGTGGATAGGGATCCTGTAAAAACATCTTTTGAGGAATGGGCCAAACCCGGACATTTCTCAAGAACAATAGCTAAGGGCCCTGATACTACCACTTGGATCTGGAACCTACATGCTGATGCTCACGATTTCGATAGTCAGACCGGTGATTTGGAGGAGATCTCTCGAAAAGTCTTTAGTGCTCATTTCGGTCAACTCTCCATTATCTTTCTTTGGTTGAGTGGCATGTACTTCCATGGTGCCCGTTTTTCCAATTATGAAGCATGGCTAAGTGATCCTACTCACATTGGACCCAGTGCTCAGGTAGTTTGGCCAATAGTAGGGCAAGAAATATTGAATGGTGATGTAGGCGGGGGTTTCCGAGGAATCCAAATAACCTCTGGGTTTTTTCAGATTTGGCGAGCATCTGGAATAACTAGTGAATTACAACTCTATTGTACCGCAATCGGTGCATTGATTTTTGCATCGTTAATGCTTTTTGCTGGTTGGTTCCATTATCACAAGGCCGCTCCAAAATTGGCCTGGTTCCAAGATGTAGAATCCATGTTGAATCACCACTTAGCGGGGTTATTAGGACTTGGGTCTCTTTCTTGGGCGGGACACCAAATCCATGTATCTTTACCGATTAACCAATTTCTTGACGCTGGGGTTGATCCTAAAGAGATACCACTTCCTCATGAATTTATCT